TTAGTTGCATATCATAAGGAATTTTAACAACTGCTTCAAATACAGTATCAGGAAGTACCGTTTGTGGAACCTCAATATCCACGGGCTTATTAGCTAAATGGCAATTGGCACATACAATACGCCCAGTTGCCTCGCGTGGATTTTCATAATTCTGCTGGGCAAAAATCGGATATGCACTTGAAATGGATGCCCAAGTTATTATATATATCATGAGTGAGACAGATATGGAGCGAGTAATCTCTTCCCTTATCCAAGAAAAGGTATTTCTAGTTTGCATGGTCCAATCATTTATCCCGAAAATTTCTACAATAAAGTTAGGTAGGTCGATAATATACTTCCCTAGCCACAATTCTGCTATTTACATTTACTGAAAAAAATAAAATTTTTTTGTTGAAATATACAAGGAATCCCTCATGGGTAAAAAGAGTAAAGTAAATACGACTTTGATTTGGTTATGATGTATAAGGTACGAAAGATTAGAAATTGGATCAGTGAATCATTTTTTAGTCATTTATTGCATGATAAATCACTACAAGTGACGGAGATACACGATTTAAATAACGAAAAATCCAATATTTAAAAATTGTATCAAGAATGACTGGAAAGGTAGAAACTAGACCAGATAAAATTTGCTCATAATGAGCAAACCCAAAATCTTTGTAAATATAACCAATCATTAGTTCCCAACCGTGAGGCGAATGAAATCCGATACATAAATCAGTTAATAAAAGAATCGAAAAAGCTTTAATTGTATCACTTAAATTATATAGAAATTCTTGAACCCAAGAATTCAGAATAAAAAGCTTTTCCTTACCCCAAAAGGAATAACCACTTAGAATAACGAAAGATATTAGATTTGTCGAGAAGTGCAAGATTGTATGGATACGATACTCATTGTGTATCTTGATGAATTGGATCGTTTCTTTGTGGATTCCTAGACGAAATTGTTGTAAATCGGTTTCTGGGTATTCCTTTATCATTTCATCGAGCTGGAATAGGTCCTCTAATTGTATGAATTTTTCTAGAACACTTTTTTCTTGAATATCATTCAAAAAAGTTTCGCATTGTCTAGTATTCCACCAATTAGTAATCCAAGTTTTCAAACTTTTATTACAGCAGAGAGAGATCAACCAGGGCAAAAAGACTATAGATGTAAAATAAAAAAAAGGAATGAATGCTTTCTTTTTTGCCATTTTGAATCTGTGAATTGTTAATGAACCTACCTCAGTTGTTGATTCTATTAGATCTAATATTTCTATCGAGCATGAGTTTCTATTCTAATTCGAATAGAATGTATTGAGCCTATGAATTCATTTTATCTTTTTCTTTTGAAAAAATACTTAGTCTTTGCTTTGAATCTAGAAAGAATAAAGAAATAGACTCAGAATACACTTCCAATTTGAATCAAGAAAAAATTGGGTTTCCAGGATGGTATTCTCCCTTTTTTCGATCAATACTAATTTCGAGATGAAAAAACTTTCTATCAAATATATCAAAAAAAACGAGCATAAAAGAATAGATGAATGTTTAATTGACAAAAAAAAGAAAGAAATTATTTAGTTTTTTCTTTCTACTGCCAAAGCATTTAGTCTTTTAAAATTAATTCATTTCAAAATACTTCAATTGGTACACGCAAGAAATAAGCCAATTCAGCAGCTTTTTGCTCAATTTCTCGTGTAGTAAAATTCTCATCAGTACGAATTAAAGGAATAGCCCCTTGACCTCGAATTTCCATATAAAGGACACGCCGAGCAGAAACACCCTCTTTAACTTCTATTCTGATGGACTGAATATCTTTCATAAGGAATCGTAAAAAGATGCGACGACTTTTTCCAGGAAATCCCCAACGAAAAATACGCACTATTCCTTCTTTTCGGTCGAAAAGATCATAACCACTACCCACATTCCACAAAATAGTGCACCACAAATAGCAACTAATAAAGAGACCTGCGATACCATAGAAAGACATCACAATCCCTTGTGGAAAAAAAATGATTTGCTGAGACGGAAATAACGATATAACATTTCTACCAAGATAACTGGAAGTTCCAACCAATAAGAATCCTAATGAACCTAAAAATAGGATAAAGGCCCAGCAGAAATTACTTGTTTTTCGAGACCCCGTTATAAATTCTATCCATATAGATTCTGATCGCCAACTCATATATATTAGATCCAGTTATACAATTTTTTGGAATTGAGAAAATATGACTTTCCTTTTTTTGTTTTCAAAGTAACTCTCATCAACTATTTTGTTGTGAATCTTTACCTCAGGAGTAATTCATAGAATTTTTTATATCTAAAATAATAACATCTCCTTCCTTTATATGATCCCCGATAGCTATATACATACAAATAAATACATTGACTTTAATTTCATACATCGGCCCGATGATGATCCATTTTTCAAAAGAGCGCAAATTTTGTTACTCATATAATACATTTACACATGCATAAGAGCTTTTTTTATTTATGTTTGTAGGAATCTATGTGTTATACAATATTCTACCAAATGGGTCTTATCGAATCGAAGTTTTTAAAATAAAAAAAGGAGTGATACGATTAGGTCTCATCCGATCTAAAAAATCTTATTTTTTTGAATATGAAGAAATAAAGAAGCCATTGCAATTGCCGGAAAGACTAGGCCTACTAAAGGCACAAAAATAGAGGGTAAGTTATTGAAAGTTGTCATAAAATGGATACCTCAATTTAATATTTGTACCTGTTATTGTTATATTCTGAATTCTAAAGATATCTTAAAATATCTTGTATTTTTATTATTTCTATTATATATATTATATAATTATACTAAGTATCTTTAAGTAAATATATATCTAATACTAATATACAACCTAATAGAAATATATAGAATAGAACCTAATAGAAATAGAATCAAAAAATAGGTACAAGAAACGCCAAACTAAATAAATGGACTTAATTAATCTTTCAAAATAAAATAGATGTATCATAATCCCCTTGTTAGATTTATTATTCTTTTTGTCTTCTACTTCTAATAGTCATTAATAAAGAAAAAATTGTATTCCATTACAAATTTCTACAAAATCGATTAGAATATGATCCAACAACAGGGAATTTTCGGGAAATGCAAAAACTCTCTTCTGTATATATCTCTATTTGATATATCTATACACATGCAAGCAAGGGAGGAAAATGAACTTTATTTTATTTGTCTAGTCTAATTTGAACTTCCCTAAAGCAAAAATTGATTTTTTATCTTGTTGATAGAGGTTTACTGAGTAGTAAACAAGAATAGCGATAAAAAAATGATTCGAAAGAAAAAAGAATTTTTCAGGGTTTTCGTTTAATTCTGATAAACTAACCGTTCTATTTGATTTAATTTTTGTTCAAAGGAAAAAAAGCATGGAGCTGAAATAACTCACTCAGAACACCTTTTAAAGGATTACGTGGTACAATTGCATCCAATAAGCCCTTACGTAATAAAGATTCAGCCGCTTGTGAACCTTCAGGCACGGCTTTTTTCAATGTTTGTTCAATTACTCTTTTACCCGCAAATGCAATATAGGCATAGGGTTCGGCAATAATGATATCCCCCAACATACCAAAACTAGCTGTCACCCCACCGGTAGTAGGAGATGTAAGAATTGATATATAGAATAACTTTTTACTTGATTGATACTCACATAAAACCGAAGAAATTTTAGCCATTTGCATCAAACTTAAACTTCCTTCTTGCATTCGTGCTCCTCCGGAAGAACACACTAAAATAAGAGGTAAACATTGATTGGTAGCATACTCGATCAAACGAGTTATTTTTTCGCCTACTACGGATCCCATACTACCCCCCATAAACTGAAAATCCATAACCCCAAGGGCTACCGGAATACCGTTTAGTTGACCTGTACCTGTTTGAACAGCGTCAGTCAATCCTGTCGTTTTTTGAGCGGAGTCAATACGATTTTTATAAGGTTCCTCCTTCGAATGAAATTTAATGGGATCCGCAGAGACCATGTCTTCATCCATAGGATTCCAAGTACCCGGATCAATCGAAAGCTCGATTCTCTCTGAACTACTCATTTTCAAATAATGTCCACATTGTTCACAAACATTCATTTTTACTTTCTTATACATTAATCCATAACAATTGTCGCATTGAATCCACAATTGATTGTAGTTTTGAGTTATATCGAAATCCTTAGAACTTATTAAATTACTCCGATTCCTATTAGTTCTTATCTTGTAATTTTTTCTTTCACGAATCTTTCCACTTTCACTACAAATGAAATTATAAATGTAATTTTCATTGGAATTTTTACTATCGCTTAAAAAGTGACTATCAATACAGATGTGAGAACGAAAATAAGAATCAATGCAACTATTAATGTGATTAGTACAATTATATTTAGTATCCTTAATGTAAGGATCATAGTGCAGATCGTTGTCACCTTTAGATCTATTATTCAGATAACTAGAACTACAATAACTATAAAAAAAAAATTCTAGGTCACTTAAATCATTGTCAATCTCAAATTTTTTCTTTTTTATATCAAAATATATAGAATAACTATTCTTATTACTATCCCTAATAAAAAAGGTGTCATCCGATATGAAATTCCGAATGTCCTTGGAGCTAACTAAAAGATCAACATTATTGGAATAACTAGAACGCTCACCCCAACCATAAAAGTTTTTATCCATATCATATATAAACCGGTCTTGACTTATAGTAGTCTTTTCACTAGGAGCAAAACTATCCATTGCTTTACTTAGCTCGCCTCTGTATTCCAATTCTCCCTTAGAAAACATCAAATTGAACCACGATTTTTCCATAGAGCTTCTGGCCTCTATTTACACGAAAATACAATAACAATAGATGAATAGTCATTCAATGAAAAAATTGAAAAATGAACAATTTTTTTGAATAGTTCATTTTCTATTCAGAGTAAGCAAAGCATATCGATGCAATTGCTAAGATTATTAAGTAAAAGTAAAGTAATTGAAATTAATAAATTTCAAGTCTA